CAAAATTGTTTCTTTTTTTTTTTATCCAAAGAATTTTTCTTATTTTATACATAGGTCATCAATTCAGCATTGTAACAAAAGGGGTGAAATAGCCTTTATTTTTATTTTTCTAGTTAATAGGGAACTCAAGTTTTTTTATCGACATGAGTGTTCTATATCGAAAACAACTTTCACCCCCCCCCCTTTTTTTTTGAAACGAAACGTTTTTTATTAACTATTAACCTAGTAGTAGAAAGAGTACCATGCTACGTCTGGACTTCAAACGATTTAGCTTTAACCATATTCATGGTCCCATATTATTGGTTAATAGAGAATCAAAGTATATTTACCAATCAATCACGAAATGCTATGGTTCTTAAAGACGATTTATTAATTTATTCATTTTATTCATAAAGTAATTCGCGGGATCATGCGCCCTTTCCCCGGTTCTAACGAAAAAAGTGCAGCTGGTTGGATCCAGCCTATTCTTGAAATAAACAACTCGCACACACTCCCTTTCCAAAAAAAATCAATACACCAAGCACTACGCTTAGATTTATTGGATTTGTTGCTAAAATATCGGTATTAAACCCGAAACTCCCAGCAGATGGCCAGTGACCCGCGGAAAGAAAAGAATCGGTTACATTTTTCATAGGATCTCCTCTTTAAGATAGACTAATTCTCTATTTTTCGGTTTTTTTTTATCTTCTACCCCCAAAAATTCTATTGGATTAAGACGGGAAGTCATAAATCAGGGGGGAAGGAAGAAAGTGAATAAGTATAATAATTCCTCATCCTCAAATTATTCCTTCCCATGGTTATGGTTATTGTCCCAACGAATAAAAGTAATTGTAGGAATTAACTCTTGATATCAATTTCAATTCGCACAAGCAAATATCAAGCCCAGAACAGTAAGAAAAACACATTTTTTTGAGTATTTAGTATTCAGATGAAAGATTAAACAAAAGGATTCGCAAATAAAAGCGCTAATGCTACAACTAATCCATAAATGGTTAAAGCTTCCATAAAAGCCAGACTAAGTAATAAAGTCCCTCGTATTTTTCCCTCTGCCTCGGGCTGTCTCGCGATACCTTCTACAGCTTGACCCGCAGCAGTCCCTTGGCCAACCCCAGGTCCAATAGAAGCAAGACCGACGGCCAACCCAGCAGCAATAACAGAAGCAGCAGAAATAAGTGGATCCATAATAAATTCCTCATACAAAAAAAAAAGATTAATGATACTTAATGATCCAATAAACCAAAAAATTATGACTTAATTATTGCATCGAAAAGATTTATTAAGTCTAAGGAACTAAGAGATCCGAATTAAAGTATAATAGTATTGAAGATTGAATCATTAGAACTACTTCGATATCTATTTTGTAATTCCTAAATTCCTCATTTTTGTAAATTCATACGACTTTTGTTTTTCCATATCTTTATTAGTTATGAACCCTTTTTTTAATTCTTCATGCGATTTTTGTTGATTTAGTTTCTTTCTTTATTCAATTCCCATATTATATAGACGAAAAAAGAATTCGATTTGAATACTTATTCAAAATTCACATTAAATGGAGTAAGTTCTATCTTTTAGATAGAACTAAGCTCAGATAGAACTAATTATAATCTCACATATACATGCGTTTCTTTCATAACGTAAACCAAAGAAATTGTTTTTCGAACCATTGAAAAATTGAATTCATTTGAAATTGATTTTTCGTTTATTTATAACTATTTATTTATTATTAAATAATTTATTTTAGTTATTATTTAATTTCTTTAATATTTCATTTTTCTTTCTATTATCTTGTTTTTTATTCATTTAAATAAAAAAAGTCAATGATGACCTTCCATGGATTCGCCTATATAAGCCGCAGCTAAAGTTGCAAAAATAAGAGCTTGAATGCCGCTTGTAAATAATCCAAGGAACATGACAGGTATAGGAACTACTAAAGGTACTAAAGAAACAAGAACAACAACTACTAATTCATCCGCTAGTATATTTCCAAAGAGTCGAAAACTAAGTGATAAAGGTTTTGTGAAATCTTCTAAAATATTAATGGGCAAAAGGATTGGAGTTGGTTGAATGTATTTACTAAAATAACCTAATCCTTTTTTAGTAAGACCGGCATAGAAATATGCTACTGACGTAAGCAAAGCTAAAGCAACGGTAGTATTTATATCATTTGTAGGTGCGGCTAACTCCCCCTGAGGTAACTCTATGATTTTCCAGGGTAAAAGCGCCCCCGCCCAATTAGAAACAAAAATAAAGAGAAACATAGTTCCAATAAAGGGAACCCACGAACCATATTCTTCTCCAATCTGAGTTTTGCTCACGTCTCGAATAAATTCAAGGACATACTCGAAGAAATTTTGACTCCCAGTGGGAATGGTTTGTGGATTTCGAACAGCTATAATAGCTGAACCTAATAAAATAGCAATTACAACCCAAGACGTAATAAGTACTTGGCCATGGACTTTAAAACTTCCTATTTCCCAATAGAAATGTTGGCCCACTTCCACACCAGATAGATCGTAGAATCCTTTTAGTGTGCTGATGGAACATAATAGAATATTCATATAGCCCTCTAAATCAAATTTGAAAAGGAATTATTTTGATTCAACCATCTCTTTTTCAAGTTGCCCACTTGAATTGTATTTTTTTTTGGATAACAACTAACCACATAAAATCCACAACGATTTTTATCATATGTTTTATGTGATTTTTATGTTATACGATTCAGGAATAGAAAGCGATTACATAAATCTCGGGAATTCAAAAAAGAAATTATTTCTCTTATTATTATTAATCAAGGATTTCGTATATAGCTAGAACGTCCCTCACAAATTGCAAATACTAATTTGTTAAGAATTAACCGAATTGAAGCTATAGCGTCATCATTCGTTGGAATCGAAAGATCTGCGAGATCCGGGTCACAATTTGTATCAATTAAACAAATTGTTGGAATTCCCAAAATGATACATTCTCGGAGAGCTGTATATTCTTTTTGCTGATCAACGATTATTACAATATTTGGTAACCCCGTCATATAGTTAATCCCACCCAAACATGTTTGCAAGTGGGATAACTGTCTCTTCAACACGGCCGCATCTCTTTTCGGAAGACGGGTGAGCCCCCCCGCCTTTTGTTCGATTTTCAGGTCTCTGAACTTATGAAGTCTCGTTTCTGTAGTGGCCCAGTTCGTTAAAATACCACCGAGCCATTTTTTATTAACATAATGACACCGAGCCCGTATTGCAGCTCGTGCTACTGAATCAGCTGCTTTATTTTTGGTACCAACAATTAAAAATTGTTTTCCCTGACTTGCTGCATCAAAAACTAAATCACAAGCTTCTGATAAAAAACGGGCAGTTTTAGTAAGATTTGTAATATGAATACCTTTACGTTTTTCAGAGATATAAGGTGCCATTCTCGGATTCCATTTTCTAGTACCATGACCAAAATGAACTCCGGATTCCATCATCTCTTTCAAATTAATGTTCCAATATCTTCGTGTCATTTCTCCTACGCCTTCTCTCTCTCTCTTCTTGTCTTATTAAAAAAAAAAGAGAGACGAGGTACCCTGAACAAAATTGTTCCGATGGAACCTTATTCTTTTACCGGAGATTTTCCGTTTCTACACGAGCTAAGCCGTTAATATTCTTCTATTCGTTAGTATCTTTATTACATTACTACTATACTATTAATAGTAACAAACCCTGTGCATATGACCAAAAATAGCGAAAACTTAGGAATTATGAAATCCTATAAATAAAGGATTTTTCTGAGGGATCATGCAAATTCCTTGAAATGAAAGAGGAAGAATCAAAAAATTCTCTGTGGTAGAACAAAATATCTCTCACTTCCCCCCCAAAAAAATTATTCTTTTTTGTTTTCAAATAAAAGGTATTATGTTGCCGTGAAAAGCGCATTAATCCTTTGAATCCGGTACCAACGGGTATCATACTCCCTAGAACAACATTCTCTTTCAAACCTTTCAACCAATCGATACGACTCCTGAGAGCAGCTTTTGCTAAAACTCGAGCAGTTTCTTGAAAACTAGCTTCAGATATGAAACTTTGAGTATTAAGAGAGGCTCGAGTTATTCCCAATAATATGGCTTGGTAATAAATCGCTTCTTCCAAAGCGCGTCCTGCTCGTTCCGCTCGCAACAATCCAATAAGTTCTCCAGGTAAAAAAACATTAGACATTCCATCTTCGGAAACCAACACCTTTGATGTTATTTGACGTACAATAATTTCTAGATGTTTATTATGGATCTGTACCCCCTGAGATCGATAAACCTTTTGGATCTTATTAACCAAAGAGATCCGACTTTGCACTATAGTTAGCTCAGCACCAACCAAAAATGTCCAAGGAATTCCCAGAATTCGTGTTATACGCGCGTTCCAACCGTCAACTCTTCTTTCTAGGTTCATCGATATTGAATCAATTGAGCGCACTTCTAACACTTGTTCCACTTTTGGCAGGCCCTGGGTTATATCACCAGATCTTGATTTTTCATATATAAATGTAACTAATGTATCGCCTTCGCAAAGGATTTTTCCATAATGACCATGAAGAGTTGCTCCTGGAGCGGTCAAATAAGGATTAGCGGATCTTATTACTAGCGAGTCGACTTGAACAATTATAACTTGACCCGATTTTAGGTGTGGTCCGTTTTTGGCTATACATAGATTTTCAAAAATAAGCTGTCCCAAGCAAATTATTGTGGATCTTTCTTCATCATAATTATGATGAAGAAAATCCCAATTCAAGTTGAATGGGTTCAAAATGATGTTACTGCACGGATTGGGATTATAAACTCCCCCCTTTTCATCCATTAAATAATATTTACTTTGAATTACTTGAACAGCCCGTTTTAAATTGTCAAGCTCAAGTTTCAAATAGTTAGTTAATGAGATATGATTATGAGTTATACAATGGTAAAATAAATAAGAAGAAAAAGTCGAAATTTGAAGAGCTGTTCCTAAAGGGCCCAACGAATTCCTAAGTAAAAG